AACCTAGTTGGGGGGGCTTGGAGATAGAGGGTTTTCTGGGGGGGATTTGGCTTCTTTGGCAAGCTGAGTTGGAGGTGAAGATTGTTCATCGCCAGTATGTTCATTTTAGTGTTTATCGGAATAATGCTTTTCTGTCCTGGGTAACGGCAGTATATGCTAGTCCTAATGCTACTTTGCGGCGTGCTCTCTGGGAGCAGTTGAGTAGCTTGGCATCTATGATATCTGATCCTTGGCTAATAGGTGGGGGGACTTTCATTCCATTCTGTGTAGTTCAGAGAGCCGGGGTGGCTCAGCTAGTGGTAATCGGCCGTGTCGTTTGAGTTGGTTCCATTCCTCTAGTCTCTATGACATGAAGTTCGTTGGTCCGAAGTTGACTTGGGCTCGCAAGGGTTTGCTGAAGCATTTAGATAGAGCTATCTGTAATGAAGACTGGCTGGTGCGGTATCCGGAGAACTCGGTGATTCACTTACCTCGGATTGGCTCTGATCATCGCCCCATCCTCGTTCATTTTGAGAAGCCTCTTTCCTTTAGGCATATTCACAATCTCCCGGAACCCGTGACATTTTCACAGAAGAGCACCGCATACAGAAGCAAAGAAGAGGAGGTCGACTGATCAACAGAGGATTACTACCATGATTAATCTTTTGAGGAAAGAAGTGAAGAGCTAAAGGCGCCCCGCCTACGAATGAATGGGAGATTGGAGGCCCCCTTCCGTGCTCGTTAAAGCGCACGCCTATTCAAAGTAAAAGAAGAGGTCCCGGGCTTGGTTGAAACATTTTCCTGCCGAACACGATCTACATTAACCAGCACCCAACCTTTAATGCGCTTAGACTTGACTTTTTACCCCCCTTTTTCTTCCCTGTCCACAGCATTCAACTGAACCAACAAAGGCGAGTGACCAGCCACCAATGAGGGAAGAGCTTTCTTCTGTTAAAGACAAGAAGAGGTTTTCGGATGGCTGAAATTTCGTAACGAAAGAAGTCACTCCAGAATCATTTCAATCCAGTGTACAAAAGTCGGACAGAAGCCGAGAAAGACGATAAGACCCGAAGTTGGCTCCGGCGATCTGCTTCATGAATTGAAGGGTGGAACCAAGGAAGACAACTGAATAACCTGAAAATGAGTCCTTCAGGCCACCAGCAAGTTTAGGATTACGTTTTGTCTGAGTTGTTTTTGGGTGGGACGCACTCAGTTGGTTTTCCAACCCGACAGGACAGTCTTCCCACGCGCCCGAGTCAAAGAGAATATAGCCTCAAAGGATGGCTGCTTTCAAACCCACCTCCTGGTTGTCATCGTCCTTTTCCCAGTTTGCGCCAGGAGCCTCCATCTCAACCGACAGCCTGGCAGACTGCAAAATCATTGCACGATGGATGGAACCAGGAGAGCTAGGCACGGGAAGAGAAGCTAGGCTCACTCCCGACAATTATATACCTGCTGCATTCCAGACAATGGTCCAACCCTTTGATATTCCTAAGGTAACAGAGTACATAGGTGAGAAAGGAGCGCTTTTCTAAGCTCAGCAAGACCGAATGGAATTGAATTCCACTAGATAGCACTCTAACTGCCACTGAAACTGAATCACAAAGAAAGAAAAATCCAAAAAAGGAACCTTCCATCGAATGGAAATGGCTTAAAGTAAGCCCGTAGCCCCCACAGGTAAGAGAATCTACTCCTCCCGATTAAAGCACTCCCGCCCACCTTCAAGTTGGAGATCGACAGTTTCCATAGTCCCAACACCATTCTACCACCCGAGAATGCTCGTCAAACCTTATGTATGTCGTCACCCAAGTGGAAAAGGGTCCTGTGTTTCAATCACTTGAATCCGGTAAGTTTGTTCGCCAGAAGACCGAGAGTTAGGAGCTGGCTTGAGAGCAGACGAAGCCTAAGTCCCTCGGAACTACTTATTCTCTCTTAACCTTCTTTGCTTCGACCTAGCAGTAGCAGAGCGAATTCCCTCACTTGCACTAGTTCCGACTTCTCTCCGTCTTAGTAGTTCACTCTGCCTTCTTTCTGGACTCTCGTTCTTATCCAAGAGGAACCAGTTCAACTAATGAATGGTAGGCTTTGCCCTTCTATTAATCTATTTAATAGAACGGCGCTTATGCCTATTCCAAAGACGATCACGCCCATCTCTTCAGAAAGAAAGTGGTTCCTACGCGCAGAGAGAAAAGAAGATCGGCTACGCTCCTCATCTCGACATTGAAAGAAAGCGAAAGAGATGAAGAGCTAGCCTTACTAATTATTCCACATCAGGGATCGTTTCTAACTCATGTAACCCTCATTCCGGGCCTTGCTTCTTAGCGCTCCCTGGAATGAAAGTGCGAGGACTTGGCCACGTGGTACCATACTCGGTTGGGGCTGTCAACCCCGATAAGAGTATGATCTCCACACGGGTGGTCTTGCAACCACCTTACCCGTCTCTTTGTCAAAGACGGGCGCCCTTCCTCACCTGGTCACGACGTATCAGGGGTCAAGAAAGAATAGATTAGAAGCCCATTGAAGTTTCCTTTATCTATCCTTTATTTGTGAATCCCAAGTGGGAGTCAAATAGGAGAATATGATAACACTTGAGAGTCTTTCTATTACTTCCTTGCTTACCTGGCTCACTTCGCAACAAAGAGAAGTTGTTTATTTGCTTGCTTAGCTAGAAGATGCCAACTTCGTTCACTTACGTCTCTCGTTTACTTGTTAGCTAGCCCTATTCCTCACCTTTGCTTTGAGGGTATCTAAATAAAAAAAAATATACAGTGGTGTGCTCGTTAGAGGATGCTTTTTTAGTTAGCTAAGCGACTACCTTAGTTGAAGGTGGGAAAGCAGTAAAGTCTCTTATCTTCCCAAAGAAGGCGGAAATCGAGATGTGAGAAAAAGAATAGCTATTCACTCTCCTAAGCCCTCAAAATTCTTTCTAGCAGATGTGAAGAGAGGATTGTTGACAATTCAATAAGCACTGCAATACCCACCCTCTTACGGAATGATCTCGGTGTTCTCGCTATGTCGTCAATCTCAGTTATACGGAAATGGTCTGACCAAGAGGCATCGATCTGGAGTGGGTCTTGCATTGCCGGATGACAGGAGCCCTTTACCTCCACTCTTCAATTATATCCATACCAGGTGAACACAGATGATCGACCTTCAGTGCCTGGTCAAACTATTAAAGAAGAGAAGAGGAGCGGAACAATGAGAAGGAGTTCGTAGCCCTCCAACCAGAACTAATCAACCCGCCTCTTCAACATCTCCATTTCCCATTCCATCTCTGGGATCCAATGCTTCTTCACCGGGCCCGCCCGATCCCCAGAACGTAAAATGGAACCATACCGGAAACCGTTTGATCAGGATCAGGATAGAAAGAGCAAGGGGCTTTGTTTTCGTTGTGGTGATAAGTGGAATCCTGGTCACAGATGTAAGGGCAGAGAATTAAAGTATATGGCTGTGGATGAAGGAGATGAGTTGGATGAGGCTGATGAAGCTGAAACAGGGAAAAAGATAGAAGAATCAGATGAGGATGAAGTAAAGGAATTACTCTGGTTGTCTTTGCGGTCGATGGCAGGTTTAACAACTGAGAGATCCATGAGGATGAGAGGACAGATTGCAGGACAAGAAGTCATTGTTTTAATTGATTCAGGGGCTACAAGCAATTTCATAGCAGAGAGTGTAGCACATCGGTGTGGTCCGCAAATCACAGAAACTCGTGGATTTGGGGTTTCTATTGGAAATGGTCAAGTCGTTCCAAGTGACGGGAAATGCAGCGGAGTAGAGCTAACGGTCCAAGATGCGCAGATACGTGCGGACTTCTTCCTGGAACCACGGATATAGTGCTGGGTTATGCGTGGTTGGCCACTCTGGGTGACACCAGAATTAATTGGGGAAGACACACCTTGAGTTTCCGTAGGGAAGATCAGTGGGTCACCTTAGCAGGCGATCCGTCACTGGTGCGAGCTCAAATCTCTCTCAATTCAATGGAGAGGGTAGTCAAAGAGGGAAGGAAGGCTTATCTCCTAGAGCTCACCGCACTGTTTGCAGGAGGAATTAAGACTCCAAATTTTCCTGAGGATGCTCAAGTGAAACAGTTGTTGGAATGGCATGAAAACGTGTTTGAGATGCCGCAACGCAAGGATTCCCCTCAAAACGTGGCAGGGAACATGCTATCAACCTTAAGGAAGGAGCAGAACCAGTTAACATCCGTCCTTACCGGTATACATATATTCAGAAGGACGAGATTGAAAAATTGGTTAGGGAGATGTTAGAAGCACGGATCATTCAGCCGAGCATCAGTCCATATTCAAGTCCAGTTTTGCTCGTCCAAAAGAAGGACGGAGGATGGCCTACGGCGCGTGGATTACCGAGCCTTAAACAAGCTCACGGTACCAGACAGGTATCCAATTCCCGCGACCGAGGAACTGTTGGATGAGTTACAAGGAGCTTCTGTATTCTCCAAACTCGATCTAAAATCCGGGTACCACCAAATACGTGTACGAGCCACAGACGTGAAGAAAACTGCCTTTCGAACTCACGAAGGGCACTATGAGTTCCTGGTCATGCCATTTGGGCCTACCAACGCACCAGCACCATTCCAATCCGTGATGAATGATATTTTCCTCAGGGAAGTTTGTGTTGGTATTTTTTGATGACATACTAGTCTATAGCAAGGGCATGGAGGAACACATGAATCACTTGGGAATGGTGCTCCAGATTTGGGAACAACACCAGTTTTATGCAAACAGAAAGAAGTGTGCTTTTGGACAACCACAGATTGCATATTTGGGACATATTATATTGGGCGAAGGGGTGTCAGCTGATCCAGCTAAGTTAGAAGCAATGGTGGGTTGGCCAGAACCAAAGAACACAACAGAATTGCGAGGCTTCTTGGGCTTGACGGGGTACTACAGGAGATTCGTTAAGAATTATGGGAAAATTGCGAGACCGTTGACCGAGTTACTCAAAAAGAACAGTTTCAAATGGACAGAAATGGCAGCACTAGCTTTCAAGGCTCTCAAAGGAGCAGTGACGACGCTTCCTGTTCTAGCCTTGCCAGATTTGAAGCTACCTTTTGTGATCCGCGTCGGGAAATGGAATTGGAGCTGTTTTATTACAAGGGAACAGGCCTGTTGCGTATCTCAGCCAAGGGTTTTCTGAAAAGTGGAGCTTGAAATCAGTGTACGAACGATAGCTCTTAGCAATAGTCTTGGCAGTCCAACGTTGGAGACACTATCTTTCAGGGCAACATTTCACAATACGCACAGACCAGAAGAGTCTAAAGCACTTGCTGGAACAGAGGTTTGTCACCAAGGAACAACAGAGATGGGCTACCAAACTTTTAGGCTTGGATTTTCTCATTGAGTATAAGCCGGGAACTGAAAATAAGGCTTGCTGATGCGTTGTCAAGACGAGTGCAACCTGAGCGTCTGTTGGAACTTGTATTCGCACCTCCTCCCTCTTTCAATGCAGCAGAATTACTATCTCAAGTTGAAGCTGATCCGGAGTTAAGAACTGTGTTACAACAAGCCCGAGAGGGAAAGAACCTGGAATCTGGTTATACGGTGAAAGAGGGGCTGCTATGTAAAGATGGAAGAGTGGCGTCTCGAATCAGCCAAGCTTTCTCCCTATTTCTTCATCTTCTTCCCCAATTTCTTCTATCTTTTCATCTCTTTCTCTATTCTACCGAGAAGATCCATCTCGGGTCTTATCAGATGGTATCAGAGCCTTCGGTCTTCTGACTGTGGGTATCCAACGACGATTTCGACAAATGGGTTTGGATAGTAACGATATAGCGCTGATCAGGCGGATTCTCGCTCGGGTGGAACAAATGTTTTTTTCCATCGCATGACGACGATGAAGAGATCTGCCGATCCTGAAGCTGAGGAAGACCCAGATCCGTCGTTTGGGAAATTCATCAAGCAGGTGGTGAGCGGTCCAACTCAGAAGGGATTTTCTGCATCCGGAGCTTTTGCGACTCCTCGGGCAAGACGATCCCGCGGTCCGAAAAGGTTTCTTGGCAAGCGCAACTAACCGCAGGGCTCGGGCAAGAAAACCAGGGAAGCGTGACAGAGCTCACTCGTCCAAGGTTAGATCTGGCGATGGCTCTACACGACCTTCTGCGAGATATGGTATGCGTTTCCGATCTCCTACTTTGCCCTTGTGTTCTAGACCTCGGACATGGGAATTTCTGTTTGATCTCGGTTACGATAGTATGTCGCTGAAGAGCGCTCGTGTAGCGAGTGAACGACCTTGCGATCCTGGACGAGCTAACCATGTGTGGGAGCCGGGTGAATTATCGCCTGAACAAGCTCAGTGGGACTGGGTAGGGAAGGTTTACAGTCGTGATAGAGTTCTGAAGCTAATGGGAGAGCTTCATGAATTGGGTTTACAGGGAATCAGGAAGACGGTAAGGATCTTAGATTGTCAAGGATCTTCCTCATAAACACGTTTCCGCTTGCAGCTGAAATAAGCGGAGAAGGTGGGACCAACGGGATCAGCCACCAGGAAGTTAATAAGATCTTATTTTTGGCATCCTTTGATCCTGGAGGAACTTGTGCTGAAAAGTGAGTTCGTCAAAGAGCTCTGGCGAGGCATTAGAGCTGTGAAGGGAAAGAAGGTTAAGAAGAGGAAGAAACGGGAACCTAGCCCGCCAGCTTTGGAACCCCAGAATTTTCCCTGTGTTGGGGTTGGAGGTATGATTAGTAGGCTGAATTATCAAGTTCTCGTTCAACCAGAACTAGATAAAGCTACAAGGGCAGTCTCTAGAATTACTTACGGATTGGTTGCTGTTGGTAAAGCTGATGGGTATAGTTTTGAGGTTGTGGATTGATCAAGTTAACTCCACTGACGAAGATAAGCTTGTGAGTTCCATTGGATCTGGTGGGTGTCAAACACACTTTAAGAAGCAGCTAGTAGCAAGGGAGTTAGCATTGTTTAATCCCGAAAAATTAATGAATCTAAGACTACCTCATGACAAGGGAATTCTAGTCTTTGCTGGTCATAGAATTGCTCAAACCACATTGTGAGATTGATGCCATTTTGATAGAAATCGTCGGTATATAAAGAGAAAGTTTTGGATTCCTGATGTGCTCCTACGAGCTAAAATAGGGTTTCTTACTTTTGCCGGTATATAAAGAGAAAGTTTGCGATGTAAGATGTGCTCTTACGAAGGAAAATAGGATTGCTAACTTTTGCATCTATATAAAATGAAAAGCAAGTTTTTGTATCAGGAAAGAGGCAAGGACAGATCCGCCGAAGAAGGATCGGGATTAGAACTAGTCTGAAGCTTAAGGCTTTTGCTATTCAAGAAGGCTCTCCCTGCTGGCTCCATGTATGCTATAGCTCCTGAAAGTGTGAGTTTGGCCCCTGGATAGAGAGAAAGGTAAAAGAAAGAGGAGAGTAATGTTTCGTTTCAAGTTCGAGATCTCGTGTAGGTATACATGAGAACAGAGAAGTGTCCTACGGATTCAGAACCGGAAGGTCAGAAAAAAGTGGGAATGACAGTCCGGCTACCGGAGGAGCTATTCAACTATTATCAACTATTGAGTCTCTGAGTGGATTTTCCAATAGATGGGAGCAAGGAGATTCTGTCTGAAGAAGGACGCAGAAGTTAGTGCGTAGCGCTTGATACATCAAAGTATGCCTCCGCTTACACATCAGCAGTCGTTCTAATTTTTCAATCAAAGTAGTAGCTGCCGTATTCCAGAAGGAAGGGGGATTGGTATAAGAAGAGTCAGACTTCTTTTTAAGCAGCAATCTTTTACAGAAAAAAGAGTAGTTGTCGTCGATGTGGGATAGTCCCTGAAGAATAGTACCCATGTCAACGGATTGCAGGTATAATTAAACTCATAGCCCCCAATCCCACGGGTGACGATATTGTCATTGGGGATCTGTATGCTTTCAAAAGAGTCGTTAGCTGATCTGGGAGTCAGTGGTCAATAAGTAGGCAAAAGACTCTGTGGAAGTAAGCGAAGCTATTGATTGGTTGAGCCCCCTCAACAAAGCATGTCCAGCACTTATCTTAAGTTCCTTTAAGCAGATATCTGTGAGCAATCCTAGGCCTCTCTTTCAGTAATTTCCAAAGAGTATAGGCTCAATTTAAATTATTTATGGTAGGCAGAGCAATCGTAGACCCTTACCTAGCTAGTGACCTGGCTCTCTTCTTCATACTTACTGCACGCAGGATAAGATCTACTTGTCCTCCTCCCTTCCCTTTACCTTTAAATGAAAGCTTTCACCCTCTCCCTCATCTGCATCCAAACCATTTCGACCGGAGCGACTTTGTTCAATCGCTTTTGCACTTTTTTCTCTGCCTGGCAGGCTTTTCATAGTTCACGGGCCCCTCCTGTTGAATAGGGTCGGTATAGGTAAGGCAATCGATTTTAAAGTAGACTGAGAGTGGAGGTTTAGAATCACCTAAGGCGTACTGTAGAAGGAAAGAAAGGTAAGCAATCCCAGACCCAATAGGGCTACCTTTCTTCGACTGAGACCTATCTGCTTCATTCCCGAGTTTCACTTCACTTGGACACAGCCAAAGAAAAAGGGGGGCTTGATCCACCGCTTTCAAGTCCAGTTAAATTAGAGAACTCCTTTTTAGAAGAATAGGATAGAATCTTCCGAATCAGTCCTCCTATGGTTGGACCAAGGTCATTTCGACTCTCTAGACTTTCTTGCTTCTTTCCATCCTGAGAAGTAGATCCTTTGGACCTTTTCTTTCCTGTTGAACGAGTGGATGTTTTGAACGAGTGTTGAGCGAGTGAAATGCCCCATAAGCTATAAGGGCGAGCTATCTCTTTAGATTCTGTGAGCTGCGATTGAACTGAACGTTCCAAGTGCATCCAGCAGGAATCGAACCTACTTGCCTCTTTATTAGGTTGGGCGCTTTAACCATTCAGCCATGGATGCAAAGAGAGCGAGTGAACTAGGTTTTGGTATTCCTTCTCGAGCTTCAATTTCTTCCGTTATAGGAGATTCGAGAAAAGATGGAATAGGAAGACGTGTTTCCAGAACAAACAAGATACGGGTTGAGAAGGGGAAGTTAGCAAAGTTAGACAAGATTGGAATGGGCATAGGAACATGTATTGATGTACCAGATCGGCTAATGCTCCCAGGTTGATGCGATGTATTCCACCAGTTGACTGAAGACTTTATTATTGGTATATCGATCGGTCCAGCACGAATTGAAATAGAAGCCGGTTCGACAGGAAGCTTTTGAAAACACAGTGCACCCAGGTAAATAAGAAACGAGATGAATACAGAGGTCAAACGAGCATCCCACACCCAAAAGGTCCCCCACATTGGTCTTCCCCGAAACCCCCCAGTAACTAAGGTAAACAACGTAAAAAAAGCACCCATTTCTATACCGGTTCCGGAAGAGCGAAGATAAAGGGGATGTTTTGTTAATAGGAACAAGAAAGTGTTTATAGCCGTGGCGATATAAACAATAATACTCATCCGAGCCGCAGGAACATGTACATAGAGAATACGAGAATTTCCACCTTGTTGAAGATCTAGTGGTGCTACCCCAAGACTTAAATGAATAGCCATCGCTGTTAAGAACAACCAAGACCCAATGAGAATTTGCGCGTAGCTTCTGGTCTTTGACATCAAAAAAGAAGGTTGTAATAACGAAACGGACATGTGCAAATTTTGTCCTAGCTAGTGGAACAAGAAAGACATGGATCTATAATACGCAATCAAAGGATTTCCCCCAACGAATAATTCCCCCTGCTTTGTTTGTTTTCGCTCTGCTTGTGCGTGGCACTCCTTGCTGGCGGAGCGGCGCATAGCGAAAAAAAGAAAAAAAGGAAACTCACCACCAAAAGAAAAAGGTAGGTTAACTAACGAAACTTAAAATTAAATGCAAATTCTTGCTCACCGATAATCCTTTAGAAAAAATCTTATACAACTGTATAGAGGATTATTGGTATAGCTGTCCACTAGCTGAAAATCGGACACCAAATTATTGTGGACTAAATTCAGTAATTCCATAGCTGCCGGGTCGCCCGTATTTGGTAATCCGGCATCCTGTAAAAGTTGAGCAACCACCTTGCTCAAAAAACCTGTCGTTTCTACATAAGGGTGACTCCGGGGGAACTCGGTCATTAAATTCATTTTATAGTTTTTGAGATACCCCTCTACTTCCTCAACCACAAGATTTATCAATAAATCCTCCTTCGCCTTTCTTTTATCCTTTCTTTTATTTCTTGAAGAAGAAGAAGAAGCGGGCGCATTTTTAGGATTGAGCATCATGTGGTGGATGACGGAGAGGGGGAAATGCCATAAAGCGCGAACCAAGATCCATAATACGAAAACCAAAATCAGAAGTAGGAAAAAACTCAGAGTTAGCAGCATGAACAAAGATGGATTTGTGAATGAGAAATAGAAGTTTCCGATATTCATAGGAATCAATGGGACAATCTCAAATTGGTCAAGTGGGGAGGCCGCCGCCTGTCCCACTAGATTCAGAGCTTCTCGAAAGGCTTCCCCGGATACTCCGTTTTGGGCCAAATCATCTACAATGAACTCCATAAAAGGGATATCGTCGCTTTCCCCATGTAAAGCTTCGGCCATAATCAAGGCCCTTTCAGGATCTTGCGTCAATGCCTCACAATTCTCGCGTATCGCACATTGCAGCTCTACTACACGCTCATTGTTAGGATTAAGACCCGGACAATCCTCAAAAATACCAGCATAAGCATCCTGAGTACCGGACGCTTGACCACTAGAAAAGTTAGTGGATTGACTCGCAGTTCTAGAAGATGTATCACTGGAACTTGATTGAAAACTATAATCGTTAATAGTCGTCGTGAATTGACTCGCAGTTCTAGAAGATGTATCACTGGAACTTGAATTAAGACTATTTTCATCAAAGAAAAAGATTCGTCGCATATTGGATTAATTGATTTCAACAAAATGATTCCCTCCAGACAGCTTCACTCCGTCAAGCCTCTAGGAGTAGTTAAGAACTATAGAAAGTTGTGGTTGGTTGTTGACCAACAAAAGCATGGGAGAAAAAACGAAAAAGGGGGCATAGAGATTTCTTCTCTTATGAGATTTACTGGAATGAGAATCTTCTTATATACGTATTATTCCAAGGAGGATCAACATCTAATGTACTCCTACTCGGTAACAGCTATCCTTTCCCTTAGCTCTCTTTCACAACATCTTCCTCAGCCTCTTATAGGCGTCGGGTCCCTCATTCGGATTGAGATTCATCCAAGTATACCGTAACGAAGCTCCGCTCCCTCCCTATTTCACTTTTACACCTTGAAAGGGCCTGGCCTGTTTTTCCATCTATTTGAAATCCTGTCTTGTTCAAGCTATGGAAACTCAGTTTTCAGTATAGCGAATCCACAACTGCCGCAAAAAGAACAGAAGCTGGTACCGAAAGACTGGCAGGAATGTGATATATATTTTCAACAACAATAGCAAGGGTAGAACTTCATGATTTATTCGGTGTTAGCGGTCTTGGGTCAAGGGCGGAGACCCTTACCTAGTGAAGGAAAAAGTTGAGTGAAAGCCTTCGCTAAAAAAATGGTTTTGATAAAAAAAATGGCCAAGCCAACCCAATCCCAGTATTGGAATAAGCAAAGCAAATCAATTGTTAACCGCCCTGACCAAGTCGTCTTCAAAAATATTCCAACAGTGATAATAAAAGGGAATCTATCAATTGAAAGGATAGGGGCTTTGCCGCCAACCACTCCCGAAATTACACTTAACAAGGAGTGGCCTATGATCTGATCGACCCCTTGCTAAATGAAATGTGTAACATGCGTCGCTGGATATCTGTGAGACCACATCTCGTTCACCAACACTCTATCTAACTTTTTCCATACCCCTACCATTAGTCCACAGGGGATCCCGTAAAAGGCAATGAATTCAAACCACACTGGATCCCACCCTGTCGTACGCCTTAGACATATCCGTCTTGATTGCCATAAACTCTGAGTTGCACATCGGATTTGTTCTCAGCGCATGAATCATCTCGTGCGTGAGCCACCAAGATGTTGTCCATAATCAACCGTCCCGAACCAAAGGCACCTTGTGTGTCGGACACTAAGCTGGGCAAGATCGTCTTCAACCTCGCGCACAAGATTTTCGAAACAATCTTGTATAACACCGAGCAAAGACTTATAGGGCGTAGTTCTGTCATCTTCTTAAGATTAGATGTTTTCGGAAGAATCAAAATCTTTCTTCCCTTTCGTTCTACTTAGGTGGAGCAATCCGAACTCTCGACAGAAAGAGGTTTAGATTCCTGTGTAGACACCTCAACGAACTCATGTGGACACTCCTCAGCCCGAGGACCTCAAATACACATTAAGATGTTGACCCGTTTTTCTTTTCTTTGCTGATTCCTCTCAATGAAATTTGCCATGTTGCACTAAGTTACTTACGGATGTATGCATGCAGTCCGGGAACACTTTGGGGTGAACACCCATCCGAACGAGTAGAGTCAATAGTTCAGCATTTAGGCTGTAACATTTAACAACAAAAAAAGTCTTTAACCCAACAAGTGCTCTCCGAACCAAGCTAGATAGTCTCCTATCACTAGGCTCACCAACCTACCTGGACTTTGATTCTTATTATTCCTACCGGATATCAAAACCATAAGGATTGTTTCCAGCCATGAGTTCCCATATGACATAAGCGCTATTGGGTGGGCCATTCCATCAAATCTTTGAGAAGGGGCCCAACCCAATCTCGTATTTGATGGTTGGCGTGGCGATAGACTTCGCTTCTACGACTGCCTCCCCAGCCGTTGCAAACACTGAGCGAGAACGGTAAAGGGCGCACAAACTATGTCGTTGCGCGGGGATGCGATTCACCAAACTGGGGCAAACTAAGCCGTCCGGGGTTGGTGGGGCGGATTAGGAATGCGAAGGCCTTTACTTCGAAAGGAGACCCGCCCACTATTACCACGAAAAAAGCCCTGCCCTTTTCCTTCGCTACTAGGAAAGTAAGCAACCTCTATTAGCGCCGGACCTGAGTCGAATTGATCGTGTCATGTGCAACGTCCATCAATGATGGTTCATTAATGTCCATAGATTTAGACTCCTTCCCCCTTCCCTACTACGAAAAAGATCGAGAGGAGCCCGAACCAAATCAAGAACGAAAACGGAAGCCTTTCGATTCGCTCCCCATTCTCTCTTAAATAAAGCTCGCCCTCGAGCCCTGGGCGGGTCGGCCGGGTCTTTTTTTCCCTGTTGTTCTGTTCCTGCCACGAGAAAGACGCACGGAAGAGGTATGCCCAGCGCGCGGAGGATCTGTTAAGAGTTTCTCTTGTCTCGGTAGGGAACTGTACGATCTTTTCCCCTATTATATTGAATCAATAAAAAAAGAGGTCAGTGCTACGGCCCCCTATTGCTTGTTTTGTTTGATCCAATATTGACCGGGGACGAGCCCCGACTTCCATAGGTCCTGGGTTTGACCTCCCGTAGTGGTCCTTGCTTTTTATAAAGCGGAGCGGGGCCAATTTATCGTACTTGCTCCGTGTGCCCCCCTTTTCGTCGAGTGCCCACTGGACTGTTGGCCTACCAAGTACTTTTGCCTGCTGCTCCTGCCGCCCGCTTGACGGGCGGAGCACTCGTTATCCTTACGGTTCTGTTCTGTTCTCTCTGCTGGGGCCCCTCCCATTGCTCTAGCCATAAGCTATGGCAGCTCCGGCTCGTAACCACGGGGGCCCGCCCCGCGGGGCCAGAGTGGGCTCAGCAGTCAGCCTTCATTCGAATGGAGCTAGGGGGTCTTTCGCTTTTGCCGGATCTAGAGAGATACTACGAGTCTTCCGTCCCAGATTCCATCGCCGCGGCCATCTGGTTCACCGGTACTACCAAAAAGTCTCATGCTTACATTACTGTTATTGATGGTTTTCTTATTTTGGACTACGAAGACCTCGGTCGTGCTTCTGGTTTCCATTCCCATTAGAATATTGATGATAAATCTCCTCGTGCTCTGCCATAAGAACTTGGAGTCCGTATCATGGTGAAGGTAAGGTAACGCTGTGATTCTTGCTCAAAAAACAGACCGAACGCGTTCGAGTTATTGGCTCGTCCGACCCGGCAGCATTCATGAGTCGCTCGTTCAACTGTCCCTCGGAGACAGGGTCGAGAAGTACCATGCATGGTTGCCCTCTGTCCTTTATTTCTCTCGGTCCCACCGAGAAAGAGACGGCTTAGCAAAAAAAAAGTGAGCGCCCCTGCGCGAGCCTTTATTAGTAAAGTAAAGCTTTGGCTCCCTAAAGACAATCAAAAAAAAGGGGGACTTATGCAACGGGCTATGCCACCCAAACCAACTGAGGGAAGTCGCATCCGTCCCATCGCAAGCACCTACAATGTCATGATCACATAGGTTGACCCTTTTTCTTTGGTAGTTCAACGGACGGTCGCCCCTCCAACAAGAAAAGGTATAAATATGGAAACTTCTCTGCCATTTAAATCGGAGAATTTATGGAGGAAATCGGGTTTTAAATTTCCAGAAACCACACGATTATATAGCCAAAGGGAATAGGCCGCACCTAAAATCATCCCAAGCGCTGCTAATGTGGCTACTAAGCTATTTCTTTGGAAAGCTCCTACTAAGATGAGAAATTCCCCGATAAAGCTGCTAGTACCAGGTGAACTCATATTGGCCAAAGTAAAAGAAAAGAAAATGGTAGAGAAATTCGGCATGGTGCTCACTAAACCTCCGTAATATCTAACAAGTCGAGTCTTATGTCGGTCATATAGAACACCAACACATAGAAAAAGGGCTGAAGGAACCAGTCCATGACTTAACATCGGTAGAATGCTACCTCCAATTCCCTGTATGTTCGATAGAGCGAAAGATTTCTCCCGGAGTACGCCGATTACCCCCCGAACCGTACAAGATAGTTACCACCTATCATACGGCTTTCTAACATCACTTATTTTTCTGGTCGTTCCGCTCTGTCGATCGATGGTAGTATAAGAGATCTGTAACCCCCCGAAATTATTTACATAAGGGTTCTTCCTGCTTCCTACCCATAGTTAGCATGTATCTCCCCGGGTCATATACTTGAGTATCACATCGTAGACCCCCGCCCAACTCTATCTTCCTTATCAGTGAACCGGAACTTAGTGCGTAGGTACTCTTCAATGCAGCGTGGACGAGACGACGTCACATACTACGATCACGTACAAAAGTCTTGCCCTTCAGCTCGGCAATATGGAACCTATCACTCCCGCCGTTCCTTTATGAGGTCTTTTATCGAGATAGGTAGGCCCAAGCCTTTCCTTTCCTACCGACCGAGCGGTAGTTCCTCACGGCTGACAAATAGGAGTGACGGCCGTAAAAGAAGGGCACCGGCCCCATTCCCCCCTCCCCCCCATCCTCTTTCTTTCCTTCTCGAGAAAGAGAAAGAAGAGAAGAAAGGATTTCTTCTCTTCTTTCATGTGAGAACAGCTCTTTCTTGTATCGAAAGGTTTTTCGTGCTATACACACCACGTTGAGAAAGTCCAACCTCCTATGTACCGTCCCTTTTTTTTTTTACCTCGAAAAGGGGGGGTCCTCCTTATGATGCTACGGTCGGCTGTCCGAAGTGCAAGGGGTAAACTCGGACTCGGATGGGATAGGATTGTGCGTTCGGGCCCTTCGGGTGTCATATTTTGGCCGAGTTTACCGTACCCCCCGCCCTTATGTTAATGTTAGGCGACCGTAATCTTTTGTTACGTTCCACCGCTGTTACGCCAGAAAGAAAAGGTTCCACACGAGCTCTCGTTCTGCGGCGTGGTGGCAGGACCAATAGGGGATTGGCTCCGGGATAGGGTAAAATCCGCGGGGGTCATGCAAATACATAGGCCCCTTCCCTTCTCTTTGGATAAATGGGGTGCTTTCCGATCTACGGTCCCTCGGAGCGAAGGGTTAGGCAGGTAGTATGGGCCCTCTGACTTCCAGCTATGTGCTTGTGCGGCTCCCGCGAAGCGAATGAAGGGAAGCTCTTCGAGCTTACGGGTGAGCTTACGTTTACTCTCTGCCTCTTTGATTGGTAGGCGGGCGGTCAAAGCCCCCTACTTAAGATTCCATTCATAAGGATAATTTTTTGTTGTCGTGACGCTTTGGTTAGGCCGACTTATAAGGCAAGTTCTAGCTTCTATAGTGGCCCTTCCCCTTCCACTTTGTTGTAGTTTGTATTTTGACTGAATGAATATATCAAACCAAACAAAGGCGAGCAGTATAAGCCCTTCTCTGGCCCTGGGAAAAGCAGCGAACTAAGGTTTTGAACCCTTGCAACTATGATAGAAAGCCGTTTGCTTGTTGCCAAACCTCTTCGCAATCAAAGTAGGCCGCGACTCTTGTATTTTAGTCGGTCGGGGGAAGCTACCGCTTATACGACAGCTCCGCTTCCTCGTCTTGCTTCTGGCAAAGCTTCTACTTTGCTTGCGCGAAAGTGCTTTTCGCTAGGTCAAAAAGCTTCCGTCAAAGCGAAAGAAAAGATCTGATCCAACAGAAATCCGCATATTGAGCGCAGCTGATATGCGGCTACAGCTAGGCGATCATATCATGCCATAAAAGAACTTTTATATGTATAGAGAGATCCCCTATATATACAGATAGAATAGATGTTTATGGACAGACATTCCATTGATTCTGAGTTTTGGGGCTGAAAAAGCTCGTCGATCCAAACAAATGAATCATTTCTTCTGGTATCTCTGCGCCCCCCGCCCCGAAACTGACCCACAGCACAGCGCCCATTCGCTTTGCGCGCGGGAAGGCAACGAAGTGAAGTTCATGAGACCGCGGCGGAGTGGAGCAGCCGCGACACTCTTTTTCCTTAGCTGGATCTCGCTGGTGCCACCTAAACGGTAAGTAGGCGGCGGATGTGTGACGTTTGGAGTTGTCGTTCGTGCACCTGTCCCCAATGGAAGAATGAGTGATCCGTTCCCCTGCAGATCATGGCCTTACCACTCGGTCCCCGATGGCCAGCGGGGGATTCGGTATAGCAGCTCACGTTCGTTTGCGCCTTTCCGCAGGACTGGGCACATGTTAGCTGTAGGAAGTATGGTTCCGAAAGTGACTTCGGTTCGCCAGTTCAGGCTCAACTCCTCGCTTTACGTTAGCGGACCTACGGCTCGGGCCGGGGCTCCGCGCTCTTTCTTTCTGTGTGGGACGATGCCGGGGAGAGGAGGGAATGCGTCGAGGCGGCGAACAACAACAAGACAACTACATTTTGGCTTTTCCCTGCCATGAGATGAGCTCAGTGCATTGTACCGATGGATAAGAGAACTGAGCTGGCCCAAAAAGCGCTTGGGCGCTCTACGTACGATGTAGACTCCATCAGATACATATCGATTTCTTTCTGATGGATCAAGAATAGATAGTTGTCTCATCAATAGGCTCAAAGACCTTATTATTGATTCCCTCTCTATTCTCTATCTATTTCTACTCTTTAGATCTATCAGAACAGATCAATCTATCAATCGATTTGAAAATAGCACGTTCATCTCGCTTTTCGTTCATTTTCGCCACGCCAACATAGCCGCCATAATAAGAAGAAGCAGGCGAAGCAGCT